TCTGGTTTAGCATATAAAAATGCAAAGGATTGTAAATCCTTGTAAAGCTTAATTAGCTAACTAGGTGGACTGTGGATTTGGTTAAATATTTATTTATTTTATAAACGCATTTAAATAGACTAAAATTTTATTTTTTCTTGTCCAGTTTATTATAGTCAAAGGATTTAAATTTGATAAAACTATCTTACTATTATACGTTAGATTATAAAATTTCGTGTGCGTAATGCTTAATTAAACGTTAGTTGATTTAAAGATGTATCAGCTTTATTAAACGCATGATGAATTTATTTTGTAAAAATGCCAGAGACATTTATGGGGTTGATTTAGGGTCAATTTACAGCTATTAAGCTTTTTTATTTGTAAGGAAGGGGGGGTTATGGTTAATAACACTTTACGTGCTTTTGATTTGAAATCAGAATGATTGTTTTTGTTAACAATATTAACTATTTGTGGTTATGTCAGAATCATATGAGTCAGCTTTAAGCGTTGATTATGGAAGTTTTCCTAACCACTAGCATAATAAAGTCTATGTTACGGCCATAGAATTGGTATTCATTATCTTATGCTTTATATGTCAGTTTGTTTAATTGGATTAATAGTGATCTTAATATTTTCTTTATGCTGCTACAGCGGTGCTTTTTTTAGTATTTCTGCTTTTAAGCTTTTATACTGTAGAGGGGGTTTATGAAATTCTCTAAAAGTTGCGGATAGTGTAACTTTATTTATACTATTAATGTTAGGAACTTGTTTTTATTATGTTTACGGGTATACCCATCATTACTTTGGTGGAGATGTAGCTGGATTTGATTTAAATAAGATAATTGTTCTTTTTGTCTCTGTGATGGCGAGGCTAGTTGTTACAGGTGACTTTCTCACTACTTTGATATTTTGAGAGTATCTCGGGGTTGTAAGATATTTTTTAATAATTTTTTATCTAAGCTATTTAAGTTTACGTGCTTCAGTTATTACGTTGGTTTCTTCTCGGTTTGGTGATGTATGTTTATTTTTTGCTATTGCTTTGGGGGTCTTTAGAGGATTTAGTGGGGTTTGGTGAGGTTTGTTATTTTTTTTTATTATTCTAACAAAGAGTGCAAGTTTTCCATTTATTAGTTGATTACTAGAAGCTATGCGTGCTCCTACCCCTGTTAGTTCTTTAGTACATTCATCTACGTTAGTAGCTGCAGGGGTATGATTTAGGATGCGTTATGATGTTATTTCTTATTCAAGAAATTTGTATGGCTTTTTTATTTGTCTATTAATAACAATAGCTACTACAGGATTATGCTGTTTTTTCTTTTTAGACTTAAAGAAGATAGTTGCTTTATCAACTTGTAACAAAATAGCTTGGTGTGTGTTTTATTTAATTTACGGAGACTTAGTGCTATCTTTATTCCAATTGGTTAGACATGGAGTCTCTAAGTGTCTTTTATTTATGTTAGTTGGTGATGTTATGAGGGGTACTATTGGTTCTCAATCCAGAAATTGTATTTATTCTAGACCTTTATATGGGCCTTGGGGTATATTCAGACTTTATTCAATTGTTCTCGGCTTATCAGGAGCACCCTTTATAGGAGTTTTCTTTACTAAGCATATTCTACTTAGCGGATTCTCAACTGTAGTAAAATTACCCATGCTATTTTTTATGCTATTCTGTGTTTTCCTATCTTACTTTTATTCATTTCGCCTATGCGTCATTCTTAGAAATGTTAAGGTTAGTCTTTCTTCCGGTGTCTATTATATGTGCGGTAGTGGGGTTATGGTTTATATGTGATTATTTCTTAACTATTTTACCGGCACAATTTTAGATGAAGGTTATATAGGCTATAGTTGAATTACATTTAGTACTTTACTTTTCCAAATAGTTTCAATTGCCACTGCTTATTTTTTGTACACTAGGGTTGTAGGAAGATGGTGAAGTAGTTCACTTTTTGGGTCAGACAACCTAGTCGAATATTTTTTTGAGTTATTTAATAACTTGCGCATATTGCTTAGTCAATTTTACTATCGTTGGGATAAGGAATGTATATCATTATTAGCTGACACAGCTAAGTTTTGAACAGTGCACAGATTAAGGAAATTGATAAATTTGCTAATGAGCTTATTAGTAATAATTTTAATCATCAACTGTATATTATATTAATATTTTAGGGATGTGTGTAGTATATTCTCTAAATTTGTTAGGGATGTGTGTAGTATATTCTCTAAATTTGTTAGGGATGTGTGTAGTATATTCTCTAAATTTGTTAGGGATGTGTGTAGTATATTCTCTAAATTTGTTAGGGATGTGTGTAGTATATTCTCTAAATTTGTTAGGGATGTGTGTAGTATATTCTCTAAATTTGTTAGGGATGTGTGTAGTATATTCTCTAAATTTGTTAGGGATGTGTGTAGTATATTCTCTAAATTTGTTAGGGACGTGTGTAGTATCAATAGGTACTGCTGTGTCTTGGTGGTAAGTTTATGTTATTAGTATAACTTATATTATATCACTTTTCCAAAGTGGGGATCTAATGGTTTTAGATAACATAAAGGTGTCATTTTTGCCTATTTTGAATTCTTTTATGTTAGGGGCATTAGTAGTAGGTTTATTCTTATGGAAGCTTAATATTTTATTGTTGTTATTGCCTGTTATAGTGTTTTCTATTATATTTTTTTGGTTTGACTTGTTAAATTGGAATTTCCACTATGAGTCGGCTTTCTGATTGTTTATTCTTAGTGAAGTTTTAGCCTTTGGTAGGTTATTAGTAAGTTGTTTTTGATTCGATAAAAAATCATCAATTGCTTTGTCAGGTTCTTTAGAAATACCTTTTATGGGTTGTTTTTTATTATTGGGGTCTAGTATTAGTGTTACTGGTTTTCACCATGTTATGTTTTGGTCTTATTCTTGGGTGTTGCTTCTATTAACTATACTACTGGGTAGTGGTTTTATAATGTTGCAGTTATTTGAGTTTAATGAGATTTTTATAAATTTAGTGGATTCTAGATTTTATGCTAGTTGTTTTTGTACTGTGGGTTTACATTTTATTCATGTTTTTATTGGTGTAGTGGGTTTAAGAATAATTTTATATTTGGGTGCAAAGTTGGCTGGCGCCTATCGTTGTACTGTAGTTACGTGGTATTGACACTTTGTTGATTATATTTGGTTACTGGTTTACGCTTGTGTTTACGTTTGTTTTACTGATAGGTTATTTAAACTGGCAAATTGTGGTTTTGTTGATTACTATTTTGTATCAGTAAAAAAATGGTTTTATTAGTTCGTCGTAATGTTATTGATTTACCTACTAATTATTCTTTAAGTTATTATTGGTGTAGTGGGTTTATGATTTCAGCGTTTATGATATTTCAAATTATTACTGGAATTATACTTTCATTTTTATATGTTGCTGACTCTGAATTAAGGTTTCGTTGTGTAATGGATTTAACTAATGATTCATTTTTTACTTGATGTATACGTTATTGGCATATTTGGGGTGTAACCATACTTTTTGTTTTATTCTTTGTTCATATGGGTCGTGCTTTATACTATTCTAGTTATACCAAGAAGGGTGTTTGAAATATAGGTTTTATATTATATATTTTAACTATGGCAGAAGCTTTTTTGGGTTATATTTTACCTTGGCATCAGATGTCATATTGAGCTGCTACAGTATTGACGGCTATAGCTGAGAGAGTACCTGTGGTAGGTCCTACTATATTTAAGTATTTAGTGGGTGGGTTTTCAGTAACCAAAGTAACTTTGGTTCGTGTGTTTTCTGCTCATGTAATTTTGGGGTTTGTCATATTAGGTTTAATGTTGCTTCATTTATTTTACCTTCATTTGTCTGGTTCTAACAATCCTTTATTTTCATCGTTTGGCTATGGGGATGTGGTATATTTTCATTCTTATTTTACGACTAAGGATTTTTTTTGTTTAGTTGTAATTTGTCTATTATTAATGTGTTTTATGTGATTAGTTCCTGACTTAGTCGTGGATACTGAAGGGTATCTTGAATCAGATCCTTTAGTGACACCAGTTTCTATTAAGCCTGAGTGATATTTTTTGATTTATTATGCCATGCTTCGTTCGGTTGAATCCAAGATTGGTGGGTTAGTTCTTGTTGCAAGTTTGCTTTTTTTTATGTGGGTTCCTACTTTTAATAACTCTAGTGCTTATTTTGTTTCTCGTCAAGTAACATTTTGGGTGCTTGTTTGTTTGTTTGTGGGTTTAACTTATCTTGGTGCTTGCCACCCTGAGTATCCTTACCTAGAGGTCTGTCAAGTATTTTCTGTTGGAATGGTGCTTGTGATGTTTTCATATAAGCTTTTTTGATCTAATATTTCTAGTGCTTGTAAGAGTATTATTTTTTAGGATGGTATTTTTATACTTGTACTTTTTTGTTGTTATTTTGTTGGGGTTTATTCTTTCTTTGACTCGATTTCTAAATTGTTTGATAGTACTAGAAAATTTCAATGTTTTACTTCTTCTTTTTAGTCTTTTGCTATCTGTGTCTGATAGTCACATTATTTTCATTGTTTTGATGGTTGTTTCAACTGTTGAAGTGATTATTGGTTTAGTGGTATTAACGCGGGTATGAGAGTGTACAAATTCATTAGATTTGGTTTCTTTTTAGCATTTGGTTTGTTGTTATTTTGTCCATTGTTTTATTCTTTAGGTTTGAGTGGGTTTGCTTCAGTGGTAGTTAGTAATGGTTACTTTTTATTTGATTCTGTTTCTTTTTATTTGATACTACTTGTTTTTTTCTTGGGTTTGTATGGGGGTTTTAATACCCTACTCGGTATTAAGAGAGAGAGGTTATGATTTTTGGGTTTAAGTTTAGCTTTTACAGTTTTATGTTTTTGTTCAAATCATTGTATATTGTTTTGATGTTTTTATGAGCTATCCATGTTACCTCTGTTATATTTAATTTTTTGTGACTCTCCCTATTCTGAGCGGTTTATAGCAGGCTGGTATTTTGCTGTATATCTGCTTTTTACAAGTCTCCCTTTAATTTTGATTCTTTTATATTTATCTTATGTTAAAAGTAGTTTATTTTTTAGTTCTTGGAGGTTTAGTAGTGACTATTTAATTTTTTATGTAGTTTTGGCATTTATTTTTTTTACAAAGGTTCCATTATTTCCATTCCATACTTGATTACCAATTGTACATGCTGAGGCTACAAGTATTGTGTCTATGTTTTTAAGTGGGTACATTATGAAGTTAGGTATACTGGGTATATATCGGTGCACACCTTTTATTTTTTCAAGTAATTTAGCTGTTTATATTTACCTATGCTGTATTTTTAGTGTATTTTTTTTAATAACTGCTTCTAGTGAGTTAGATGGTAAGCGTTGGCTTGCTTTTTTAAGGTTATCCCATATTCTAGTTCCTCTCATTGGTTTTTTTGTAAGAGATTGATCTGGAATTAATTTATCTTTTTTTTATTGTCTTGGTCATGGTGTTAGTGCGGGTTTAGTATTTGGCTTCTTGTGGTTTTTTTATGATGTTTCAAACACACGTAAATTAGTGTTATTAAAGTCTGGTTTAGGGGGTTTACTTCCTACTCTAGTAGTAACTTTTGGTTTACTCTCATTATGTTCGTTTCCTCCTACTATTCAGTTTTTCTGTGAAGTATTCCTGTTATCTTCTTCTACATTTTCAGTTATTTACTGTGCTTTTTGAGGGTTTTATTTATTCTTTGCTGGGTTGGTTCCTTTAGTATTATGTGGTCATATTTTGATACGTGGTGAAAGTTTTGAAGGCTGTTATTATGCTTTATTTAGCTTTAGTTTTTTATTTCTTTATCTTTGCTTTTGATGCTATTTAGGTATTTTTATGATTTAGTTTAGTAAGGTGTTTGTGCATACTATATTTTGGTTATAGGGGTTGACTTGTAGTCTACTTTTCTCTTAGCTTAATATTTAAAGCGTTAGTTTGAAGCACTGAAGATAATTTTTATTAGGGAGGCTGATAAGTTAATTTAAACTGTGGGGTTCATGTCCCCTTAATATGCATTTTGCATTTGGCTGAGTTATGATCTTTAGTGGTTATTCAAGTTTATCAAGTTTAATTTATACTCGTATTTTGGATTTATACTCTTATTATTATTTGGTTGTTCTGGGTATGGTTATGATTCTATTTCTTGGCTATCGTTTTCCGTATATATATTCTCCTTTCTTTTTTGCTGTTATTTTAATATCATATGTTTTCTTTTGCTTTGTGAGCTTGTTGTTAACTCGTTTTTTTAATTCACCTTTTGAGTTCTTTAGGGGGTTTGTGCCTGTAGGTACTCCGTTGTATATTTGTCCTTTAGTTTGTTGTGCTGAAACAGTTAGCTATATTATTCGTCCCTTTGTTATGATATTTCGTCCTTTTATTAAATTGAGTTTGGGTTGTTTTGGTGCTGTTGCAGTAGGTCAATTTTGTGTAGCAAATTGGTGGTGGCTATTGATACTGTCTATTGTTTTTTTTTATGAGGTGTTTGTAGCACTAGTACACTGATACATTGTGACTAGTATTTTATCCTTTTCTGTCGATCACTAAACATGGTTGTGCGTGTACATTGGGATTTGATCTTATTTTCTGTTATTTTATCGATTATTTTTTGTGTTGGTTGTGCTTTAGCAGACTCTCTTTTAGGTTTTTGGGTTTTTTTAGAGTTGGCTGGATTGTCAATAATACCTTGTTTTTTTTATGCCAGGGAGTTTGATAAATTGAAATTTTACGGGGCATTGTTGGTTTATGTAGTAATGTCCGGTATATCATCAGTTTTTTTAATGAGTGGTATTTTATTTTTTAGTTTATATTACTTAATTTTAGTGGGGTTTTTAATTAAGTTAGGCTTATTTCCATTTATGATTTGGGTTTACTTCGTTTTTGCCAAAAGTAATTGATTTTTTATTTTTTTAGTTAGTGTTATTTTAAAGTTTCCTGTTTTATTTTTTAGATTTTTACTTGAAGAAGGAGGTGTTTGTGAAAGTGTGCTATACGTAGATTGCTTTCTAACAATTTTATTATGTTCAAGTCTATTTTGGCTTTATAGTATGAGTTGGGAGTATGTCTGGTGCCATATATCTCTTTCTTCCGTGTCTACTTTACTAGTCGCTTGTTTTTGTGCAGATTTTATTCTTACTTCTTTTGTGTATGTGTATTATTCTATTTGGGCAGTCGCTTGTTTATGCTATTTTTTTTATCTTGAGCAGATGAGTGGAATTAAGGAAAGGTTTTGGCTTTTTTGTTTTTTGTTTTTAATAACTCCCTTGTCTTTACCCTTGTTTTATAAGTTAAGAGTTTGTTTGAGTATTGTCTATTCTTCTATTTATATATTGGTGGTTTGGTCGGTTTATAGTTTATCAGAGCAGTTCTTTTTGTATAAGTTGGCTGGGGATGAGTATTTATCTTGTACTTATAATAGTTGATATTAATTTGCAATGTATTTTATTTAAAATATTTACTTTACACGTAAAAGAACCACTTGAGGTGGCTTTGTGATTTAACGATGTATTTTATACAGAATACTGGGTTTGCGTCTCAGAGGTGGATTTTCTCTTCGTTATATGGCGATTTTAGTTTATTTAGAATGTTGGTTTGTCTAACCTATGGTGGTGTTTATCAAGTCGCTATGATTTTTATGTTTTTAACAGGTGCTGTGGGTTTGTTAATAAGTCTTTTAGTGATTGCTTTTTTTATTTTAGGTGAGCGTAAGATTTTAGGTTATGCTCAGATTCGTAAGGGTCCTAATAAGGTTGGTATAATGGGTTTACTTCAGAGTTTTGCTGATTTACTTAAGTTAGTGGTTAAGTTTAAGTCATTTGGGTTTCAAAGACGTAGTTATGTGTCTTTATTGGGTGTTTTTTTGTTGGTGCTTATAGTTGTATTCTATTGTCTACTTTATGGTGGTTATTATAGAGGTTACGGTATGCAGTTTTCTGTTTTGTGGTTTTTGGTTATAACTTCCTTTGGAAGTTATGCTTTACTTTGCGCTGGTTGAGGTAGATACAGTAAGTATTCTATGTTAGGTTCTATGCGTTCTGCATTTAGTTCTGTAAGGTTTGAAGCTTGTTTTATGTGTATAGTTATTTTTTGTGGTTTGTGTTATAATAGGTATTCTTTAGTCGATTATTGGGAGGCTGGTTGGCCTAGTGTTCTTTTATATCCTTGTGTTTATCTGTTATTTTTGATTTGTATACTTTGTGAAACAAATCGTACCCCCTTTGATTATGCTGAATCAGAGAGCGAGTTGGTTAGTGGTTTTAATACTGAGTACAGAGGGATATTTTTTACTTGTCTGTTTGCTTGTGAGTATATCATTATCTTTATATTTTCTTGGATAGGTGGTGTTTTGTTATTTGGTGGTGGTGTGTGGAGTTTATATGTTATTCCCTTACATTTGCTTTTTTTTATGTGATCTCGTGCTACTTTACCACGTGTTCGTTACGATTATTTTGTTAATTTTTTTTGGTCAGTAGGTTTATGTTTATTGATTTTGATGCTGTTTTCTGTTATTATTTAGTTTGTGTAGATTAACTTAAATCGCAACGCTGTTAACGTTGAGATGGACTTGTGTTCCGCTAGCGGGTTAGGGGTGTTCTGACTTTAGTTTAATTTAGAATAGCAGTTTTGGGGATTGTTGGTCCTGTTTGGGAAGTTAGATAGTTTTAGGCCAATAGGGCTGCTTTGCAGGTTACTTTGATATAGTAAATTTAAAACTTTGTGTTTCATTGGTATGTTTACTTCATATAACTAAGCTTAAGTGCAGGGTTCTTACCCCTGTAATGTGCTGTTGCACTGTGGAGTTATGTTAGCTTTGTTTTTTGGTGGGTTAATATTTTTTTTGTTGTTTATAGTCATATCATTTTTTACTTCTGGTTTGTTCAATAAGGTTATTATAAATAGTGTATCTTGAGTTAGACCTTACGAGTGTGGTTTTAGATCTTCTTCATTAAGTTTTAATTGTTTTAGTTTTACTTATTTTTCTTTACTTGTTTTTTTTGTTGTTTTTGATTTAGAAATATCTCTGTTGTTAAATATGCCTGAGAACGGTTTACTGTTTAGTAATTTTATATATTATTTTTTATTTTTGATTATATTGAGGTTGGGTTTTGTTTCTGAGGTATTATGAGGTTACGTTCGTTGGGGTTATTGAAAGAAATAGTTAAGTTACTGCTAATAATTTATTGTCAATTCAATTTGACTTCTTTCTCATCAAATTAAGTTAATTAGACTGAGTGTTTTCAAAACACTAAGTGATGCTAAGTCATTTGATGAATTCAGAATGACTAATCTTAAAGTTTTTAGTTGGCTTTTTACACTAGACCATAAGCGTATTGGTATGATTTATACTTTAATAGGCATATGGTCTGGGTTTGTTGGTTTGAGCCTTAGTGTTATGATACGTATTAAATTTGTTGAGCCTTATTTTAATGTCATTTCTTCGGACTGTTATAAATTTTTGATCACTAATCATGGTATTATAATGATATTCTTTTTTTTGATGCCCGTTTTAATAGGTGGGTTTGGTAAATATTTGATTCCATTATTATCGGGTCTTCCTGATTTAAATTTACCACGTTTGAAAGCTTTAAGTGCTTGATTGTTATTTCCTTCTATTTTATTTTTAGTCTTGAGAATGTGTTTTGGTGCTGGTATAGGTTGAACTTTCTATCCACCCTTATCTTCTGCTCTTTTTAGGGATAGAAAGGGTGTTGATTTTTTAATGTTTTCTTTACATTTGGCTGGCGTTTCTAGAGTTTTGGGTTCTATTAAATTTATTTGTACCCTGTACACAGCTTTTGTTGATAAATTTATTTCTCGTAGCTCTATATTACTTTGATCATATTTATTTACTTCTATCTTGTTATTGTTAACTATTCCTGTTTTAGCTGCTGCTATTACAATGTTATTATTCGATCGTAAATTTGGATCAGCTTTCTTTGATCCGCTAGGTGGTGGTGATCCTGTATTATTTCAGCATATGTTTTGATTTTTTGGTCATCCTGAAGTGTATGTTTTAATTTTACCAGGGTTTGGAATGATTAGACATGTTTGTAGTAACTTAGGTTGTTCATATGATACTTTTGGATTTTATGGTTTATTATTTGCTATGTTTTCTATCGTTTGTCTTGGTAGGGTTGTATGGGGTCATCATATGTTTACGGTAGGTTTAGATGTGAAGACAGCTGTTTTTTTTAGGTCAGTTACTATGATTATAGGGGTGCCTACTGGAATAAAGGTGTTTTCTTGGCTGTATATGATTTTAAAAAGTCGTGTCTCTTTGCGTGAACCTATATTTTGGTGGGTGTTATCTTTTATCGTGCTGTTTACAATAGGGGGTGTTACTGGTATTATACTTTCTGCTTGTGTTCTTGATAATATTTTGCATGATACTTGATTTGTGGTTGCTCATTTCCATTATGTTATGTCATTAGGTTCTTATATTAGAATAATTGTTTTCTTTGTTTGATGGTGGCCAGTAATTACTGGTGTTAGTTTAAATAAGTATTTATTGCAGTGTCATTGTATAGTGTCTAAAGTTGGGTTTAATTTATGTTTTTTTCCTATGCATTACTTTGGTATATGCGGTTTACCTCGTCGTGTCTGTGTGTATGAGTCCGGTTATGCTTGGATTAATATGTTATGTTCTATTGGTTCATTTATTTCAGCGTTTAGCGGTTGTTTTTTTGTGTTTATTTTGTGGGAGTCTCTAGTTAAAAAGAAAGTTGTGCTAGGTTATTATGGTAGTTCATCTACGTTATTAAACTTATGTTGGGCTCCAATACCTTATCATAATAAATTTTTTAACCAGGGTTTGTTTGTGGATTATAGAATATTGGCCTTATAGTTTAATTAGAATACTGGTTTTGTAAATCAGGGGTGGGTTTACTCTTGGGCCTGTTTTATTAAATTGTTTATTCAGTTTTTTAGGTTTATGTGCCTTTTGCATCATGCTATTTGGATTTTTACATCTTATGATGTATACCGAAAAGCTTAGATTTAGTTTCAAGTTGGTTAGTATTTAAGATACAAGTAGTAGGTTAAAACTTGAAATTGGTTGTGATAAATAAGTCGTTAAGCTTTATATCTGTTTGAGAAAGAGTTTGCTTTTAAATTTACTTGGTGAGGAGATCAAGTAAATGTGTATAGCTATTTTATGATACACAGGCGGATAAGGTTAAAATTACCTCCACGTTGAGAGTATGTTACAATTGCTTTTATCTGTATAAATAGCTTATTATTAAAATTTCTCTAAATTTAACTGATTGAGGTTAATTATCATATAATAAGTAATTTTATTAATTTCTTTGTTTCTCATTTACATCCCGTCTGTTTATTAAAAACATTTCCATATTATAAATTTTATATGGTAGGACCTGCTCTATGTGTTATAAATGGCCGCAGTATCTTGACTGTGCGAAGGTAGCATAATTAATTGCTCTTTAAATGTGGGCTTGTTTGAATGGTTTGACGAGGTTGTTTTTAACATAGAGATTTTAATTGAAATTGATGGTGTGAATACAGAATTTACATTATTTAATTAGACGGAAAGACCCTAGGATCTTTATAAAATTTGCTTGGGGCAAGTGAAAATAATTTATTTGTTTTTTGACCCTTCTTGAGTTTATAGATTTAAGTTACCCTAGGGATAACAGAGTAATAGTTTATTAGAGTTCTTATCGATTAAACTGTTTGCTACCTCGATGTTGACTTGGGTTAATGTTCTGGCGCAGTAGCTAGGAGTTTTGGTCTGTTCGACCACGAGTACCCCCATGAGTTGAGTTAAGACCGGCGTGAGCCAGGTCGGTTCTTATCTATTATTCTAACTTGTTAGTACGAAAGGATTGCAAGTTATTTTGGTAAGTCTATTGCCTTTGGTCTTAGTATTGCAAATACTGATGTGAATATTGTTTATTCTAGGCTTTATTTGTCTGTTTAACTATGGCAGTAGAAAGTAGTTTAAAATCAACCGCATAAATAGATTGTATACTTTTTAAGCATCATTTGGGCTTTATTATTAGCGGTTAGTATTTTATTTAAGCGTAAGCTTTATTAAGGATTTTATATTTGAGAGGGGATTAGGCACAGTGCCAGCATCCGCGGTTATTCTGTTTTCTCTGCTTTTATATGGTTATGTTTAAAAATAGGTAAAGGTAAGAGTAGGTGAAATTTTTTTACTTTTATTACTAATATTTTATGCATGGATAAGTGGTTTTACTATGAAAGGGATTAGATACCCCATTAATTAATCATTTAATATAACTTAGTTTTATAACTAAATTAGTTTGGCAGTGAGTTACTCCGGTCAGGGGAAGGTGTGTTATAAAGGACGATCCGCCTATTAATTTACCTTAGTTATGTTGGTGTATATCTGGTTTAATATTATTGCTTAGTTGCTTGAATTTGTGTATTAACATTTAAGCTAAGTCTATGTGCTGCATGCTGAGGTTTTCATTCGTTACATTGATAAAGTTTACTTTTGTAATTAGGTAACATTTAGGACTTGATAGTAATATTAAATTAGTTTGTTAGTGTGAAATTGGTTTAGCTCAGGTACACACCGCCCGTCACCCTCGATTATTTTGAGGTAAGTCGTAACAAGGTAGCCCCAGATGAATCTGGGGCTAATTATTAACTTTATTTTGGTTAATAGTAATGAAATTTTCTTTGCTGTACTACGACATAGTTTGCTATGTTGTTGCTCTTTGTGTATTTATCGTTGTTTTTGTATTTGTCATGCTGTACTGAAAATCTCGTGGTGGAGGTAGGGTTAAATTTGGTGCAGATAATCAAACAGTAGAGTTATTGTGGACTATAGTTCCAACTCTTATTGTGCTAGTCTTGTGTAGTTTAAATGTTAAATTTATTACAGCGGGTTTAAATAAATTGTCCCAGGAGACAATCAAGGTTATTGGGCGCCAGTGGTATTGAACTTATGATTTTTCAAAAGGTTCCTTTGACTCTTTTTTGTGTAAGGATGGGTTTCATGTAGACAAGCCTTTGCCATTACATTACGGTGTTGTTTATCGATTTTTAGTAACGTCCGAAGATGTGATACACTCATTTGCTGTACCATCCCTTCAAATTAAGATGGATGCTATACCGGGACGTATAAACTCTTTATTTTTTGTGCCTGATCGCTATGGAGTCTTTGTGGGATACTGTAGTGAATTATGTGGGGTGGGTCACGGTTATATGCCTATAGTTATAGAAGTTATTAAGTAACCTGTTTTGTTGTATTGGAGCATAATAACTTTTCGTGTTATAGGTGGTGTTTACCAAACAGTGTTAGATGACATTATTAGTTGTATCATTTTTTTTTTATTTTTTAGGTCTTTTTTTATTTTGTTTAATCAGTCATACAATGTATTACTGTTTATTGCTGGTATTAAATTCTTTATTATGCTGTTTTATAGGTTACTTGTATTTGGGGTTTAGTTGGTATTCTTTACTTTTTTGTTTGGTGTACGTAGGAGGTGTTTATATCTTATTTATTTTTGTATCTGTGTATAGACCTAACACTAGGATAGTCCCCTATTGAAATTTAAGTGCTATAAGTAGTTTATTGATTTTAGCATGTTGCTTTTTGGGTAGTTTTGTATTTTATTCAAGTTATATAAATTATGAATCTAGTTTAAGTTTATGCACTAGTTGTGAGGGTTATTTTTATGTTTGTATGTGTTTAATGCTTTTATTTGGCTTTTTTGTTTTAAGTATGGTTATGAGAGTTAAGACTGGATATTATCGTTAATTT